AGACGCCTGTTGGCATGCCAACCTTCCTTTTCCTTTCAGGACCTATCCTAAAAGAAAGAGAATTCAGTACTTATTGGTCCTGAATATCTTAATAGGACAAACCATCCCGTAGATCTCTTTGTTTACTTCAGAACAAAACAATTAGAGTTAGTCTCAGTCAACAAGCTCAGTCAACAAGCTCAGTCAACAAGAATGTTTAGTATTGATTGATATTAGGGGATGTTTCAGAAGATCCCCTAATATCAATTTGAGACGAAGAGAAAGAAAGTATCTATTTTATTTAGTTATTCGGTTAAACCAATGATTCGTTATTGGAAGAGATAGCAACAACCATCTCGTCCGGGAAAAGCCATTGTTTTCTCAACAATGTCTTTGTCATTTCATCCAATAGCGTTCCATTAGATAGAAACAGATTTGATAAATATTGATAACTCTCCAATAGAGTATTAGAACGGAAAAATCCATTCGAAAATGAACTATTGGTTCTAAGCCATCTCTGTCGATGAATCAACAATTCAAAATGCTTTTCTTGTGTATTCTTCATAAACCAGGGTTGATTTATATATTTCCAATAATATTTGTCTGTTTGGGAAGTCAGAAGTACCCTTGACATCTCTTCATCTGCAAAGAATTCTCGATGTGAAAACACAGAAACAAAAGTATCATCTTTGAATAGCAAAAAGAGTGGATCCGCGGGTTCCCAAATGAATTGGCTTATTCGAAAAACGCCTTGTTCTTTGGAAGACCTATCTCGTGTCTGGTACTGCATGGTTTCACCCTGCAAGAACTCCGAATCGTTCTCTTGAAGCTCATCCTCTTCATCAGAAATGATCTGCTTGTCCCGAAATGACCTCTCCCAATAGGGAAATCCCAATTCATTGGATCTTTCGATACAATCAAATAAAAAGCCCCAAGGGCGCCATATTCTAGGGGCCCAAACTATGTGATTGAATAAATCCTCCTCTATCTGTTGCGGGTTGAGGACTCCTCCCCCTTCTTCAAACTCCGATTCATATTTTTCATAGAGAAATCTCTGATCAACGATAGAATTAGATCCATTTTTAATCATATTTAAGGGATTCCTTGGTTCGGGCCGAAGAAACAATGTCACTCGATCATTATCAAACTTACTGCAATCTTTTTCTGTCCGTGAGGATCCCACCAGAGCGCCTTCTACTTCTAATAGGCCATGAAGTAGATCAGAATCATTCTCAACGAGTCTATAAGAAGTGATCCCATTTTGTTCCGGTAGAGACCAAAGGTCTTGAGCGACCGATCCGGCAGAACAACTTAACAGATAAAGAAGTATCGTTAATTTCTTCATGCTTGTTCCAAGTTCGAAGTACCATTTGTATAAATAAGAATCCCCCTCGTTACATGATTTCTTCTTCATATAAATAGATATAGGATCTATGGAGCAATTACTTAGAAGTACATTTTGTGAAACAGCCCTTCCTACCTGATAGAAAAGGATCCCATGATCCTGAACCGATCTTATCTGAGATCGCAAATCCCAAGTTTGTTTATGAAGAGCAGATCTAATTATATTAGTGTCTATTATCGATTTCTTTTGTATAATACTAATTGATAGGGCCTCATTGGTAAGTGCTACAAGATCTCGTACATTGGAACCCATCGTTATGGACCCAAATCCTTTAGTATGGAACATTTTCTTTTCCAAGTGAAATCCCCTTGTATATGAAAGAGTAAAAAAGTGCTTTCGTTGTTGTGGAATAAGAAGCCTTCGTATCTTAATGCATGTATTTAATTTATTCGGAGCGATTAGAGCGGGATCTACTTTTTGGGGAATATGAGTCGAAGCAATAACAAGAATATTTCTAGTGGAACATCTTTTACTATCCCTAGAAAGATAGTTCACTAATAGACCGAGGGATAAGTCATTGGACTCATTCATATTCAGATCATGAATGTTTGGAATCCAAATTATACAAGGAGACATTGCTTTTGCTAATTCGAATTGAAGGGTGATCAAAAATCGGTCTATTTCCGGTATAAGATCCCTAGGTAGCACATCCTTCATAGTTATAAACTTTAGCTTCCTATCAAGGTCACGGTCGAAATCCTCACTATCATCACTATCGTAACTATAGTAACTATCCTGACTCTCGTTACTAGGTAAAAGACTGTAAATGGTACCCTCTCTATCATCAAAAATTTTCTCTTCACTATCATTCTCATCAATATTAAAACCCTTAGGATGGTTATCCAGGAACTTGTTCAGAAATACTGTAATGAAAGGAACATAAGAGTTTTTCGCTAGGTATTTGACCAAAAAGGATCGTCCAGTTCCTATAGAACCAATCACTAAAATACCCCCTCCTAGGGGTAGGGCTAAGCGGAGCGAAAAGGGTTTCCTATTGGATGGGAAATCAAAACTACTAGCCCCACACGGGGTTTGTGAATAAGTAATTGTCTGATAATGAGCAAGGAATATCCGTCTTTCTGCTAAGCAGGATGGATTGAACTCATAATTCATTAGATCCTTTTTATGAATGTCAATTAAATCTCGTAAGTAAATTGTTCCCGGTTGTTCAATCATTTGATAACCAGAGTTATTCTTTGCTAAATGATCACTATGAGTCAGACTCAATAGAATTTGATCAATCCCTTTTTCTGCCGTTAAGGTAGAGAACTGAACCAAGAATTCTCTTTCTTTATCAGCAATCAAATCACTGTTCGAGATCCAGGATTCTATTTTATCATCAACCCAATCACTATTTACGTTTTTTCTTTTTCTTATGAAGGAATATATCAATTTACTTGTATGACTTAGATGTCTAGTATTTCTCGAAAAAGCTATTAGATTGATGGGATTTGGTATAATACTTATGAGATCGATGAGATTAAAATCTTTCTTCTTAGAACGTATGGATTTGACCTCATAAATGGCACCACCACCCCATAGCATGTTGCTGCCAGAAGCAGAACCTCGTCTTTCTTCTATAAACTTTCCTAATTCTTCCATAGCAACTAGAAAGAGATTCTTTAACCAGAAAGAATTAAGTCCCGATGTAGGATACCTATCCAGAAGTTTTCGCAACTCAATCATGTAGGATGGAATCATCAAAGATTTGACCTGTTGGAACTCTGTCTGTAACTCACCATAGAATCGAGAAACAAAGAGAAGATGTGTAAAAATGAGATATCCAGTAACAAGAAGAAGGAAAAGGATTGAATAGAAGAACTCCCGAATATTTAGCGATCTCAGATGTGTCGATGGTGACTCATTATTTCGATGAAAAATTTCTTGGCGCAGAAGATTATGGAAAGACTTACTAGAAATCTCACTTATCAGATTCCATTGTGAAAGACACAATTTTTTCTGAATAATTCCCGATAATATATCTGATCCATGCATAATATCATGAAAAATGGATATAAATTTTTGAAATTTTTTACTACTACTTAGTATCGTCACTAGGTCTGAAAAAGTATCTAAAAATATTAAATTTAGATATTTGTGCCCTGTCGAGGTAAGTAACCATGGTATATATCTTCGGAATCTATTCAATTTTGAGAGAGTTGAAAAAACACTATTTCTTTGAAAGGTTCTATACATCTCCCCTTTCTCAAGGGGTTTTTTTACATAAGGACTACGTTTTTTCCTCTTTTCGGATGGGAAATATTTCTCAGAATATGGAGTTTGAATCAAACCCATGTTGGAATTGAAATTTAGATACTTATGCAAGTTCTTCCCTTCTGAATCAGGTAGATTCATATCTGAAAGAGGTTGACAATCAATTCTTTCAAAAAGGACTTTTTCTTCCTCTGTTAGAGGTGTTCCAGAAATGTCTGTGATCGAGTAACTAGTTCTATCGTGACCACTTTGTGGAAAATCCTTAGGTATTAAAATGTTAGATACCTGTAATTCGATTGGTGAAATAGTATCTCTCTCCAAAAAAGCATGTTTTTTTTTACCGCCGCACAAAGAAAATATTTTGTTTCGACTGAACAAGATATTGAGGAATTGTCCATACAGAAAATCATAATTATTGATACAGGCCCTTTCCACATAAAAAGAGAATCTTGTGTTCCAATGGAAGCCTAAATTATATGGATTATTCAAGAATCGCAGTCGATTTGCTTTATAAAAAGAGGATATCAATGAACTTCTATGAAACGGTTTCACGGGATTCAACCAATTGTCTTGACCGTGGGATATCATTGAGAAATAGGAATCCGTCATCCTATTTGGTATCTTATTGAACAAAAACGGTGATATTGGTCCTCCATTGATCAATAATTTCGATTTTTGGGAAGTATGGTAGTCATCCAATAAGAAGGGTTTACTTTTTTTCAAATTACCTATTTGAAGACCTCTTGATTCTAACAACTGATTACAGAGTGGATCATTCGGACCTTTCAATTCATAGATGTGGATCTGGGACCTATGAACGGGGATACTCCCGAAACTCACAAAGAAAAAAGGAAGTGAGTTAGACAAAAAGAGAAGAAACTTGGACAAAAAGAAACAAAGTGACTTAGATAAATCTTTTTTGTCGATAACCTCAGACCAATTCATTGAATATTTATTAATACGTAATCGATCAAACACTACTTGAAAACGGCTATTCTGCTCGGAAATGAAATGGTCCAAATTTTCCTGGAAATTCTCGGTCCCATTGGACCATTTATATCTATATGCATTAGGATCCCTATTCATGGATCCCTCGGTTCGAGAAATCCAAAAAAGAGGATCGAACCTTTTCTTCTGACTCTTTTTCCAATTTGATAAATGTTGGTTGATCGTGTATTTCATTATAGTTCTATGATTCATAGTATCATTTTCTATTTGATACCTTTGAATTCCATATTCGAAGTTGCGGTCGAATCTATTCTTTTTAATGAATTGATTCCATACATTTCTTATGTACCCATAGATACTATATTGTATTTGAATCAGATTTTGGATCAATCTATATTGATAGACTGCCTCCATTATTTTGTTACTAGTAAATACCACTATTTTTGGTTTTGAATTTTCCAAATCATTCCCACAAGAGGTGCGGACCCATTTTTTTATGATCCTTTGATAAAAAGATTCATTCTCTTCATAAAAAAGAGGAGGTAGAACCAATAAAGATTTCTTTTTTGATTCATTCCTGAATACCTCATTTAAGAATCGTTTTGGATCCGATTTGAAAGAATCAATAGAAAAAGAAAATCGCTTCTGATACACCAAATATGGCTCGGTTATTGATAGATTCAATAGATCCGCCAGTTCGTGAAATCTCTCTTCTGATTCCAAATAGTGGTGTAACATGTATCCCCCCCTGTTCCGGTACTGGAATAGATGCAATAAACCAAAAAGTGGGTTTTTGTTCAATAAGGAAATCTTATTGGAACTGTCAAGTTCATCCTTCGTAACCATATTACATCCTCGATCGGATGAAATAGGATGAATTGAGACAGTCTTTTGTAAATACATACTTATTTTGACTATATTTTCTATTTCTTTATTTTCCGATCGCCTGGAAAAAAGAAAAGAAACATCTTCTTCTTTCTTTAATAATTTCTGATCTCTACTGGACCTTTCAGTAGGATTTGAATCCAGATGAAGTTCTGACCATCTATCAGAGAAAAAAGATCTCTGAGATATATTTTTTCCTTTTGGAAGATACAGGAGCGGGACAATCAACCTATTGATATTGGTTGAATCTTTTGAGTCTTCCAATCTATTATCATTGCTGGGTCCAATGGAATTCATAGGTATAGGAAGAAGTCCTGTCAAATAGAAATTTTTTCTTTCGATCATCTTTCGATTGTTAATACGATATAGAAGGATCGCTACTACAAAGAATACTACATTATTGATCGTGAAATATCGATTCCTTGTTAAACCCTGTGAATTGCGTGAAAGTAGGATACTCCAAATTCGGGAGTCCAAGAGTTTGATAAAACTCTCTTGATAGAAAAAAATGTGAATGAAAGATACCGCTGAATTAATTTGAGTCCATGAATATAAGAAATCGCGAGAATTCCGGATCTCTCTAAATATCTCTCTCAATTCGAAAACCCAGTATTTGAATTGATGCATTTGTATTTAAACCTCCTATAATGCATTGATTTATCTAAAAGATTTCACTTCAATTGGAATTTGGTTATTCACCAGGTACGAGGATTCCCCCGAAGCATCCATGGCTGAATGGTTAAAGCGCCCAACTCATAATTGGCGAAGTCGTAGGTTCAATTCCTACTGGATGCACCCCAATGAAACCCTCTCTCCAAAAACAAGAATTACTAAACTTCAATTAGATTATTATATTATATTATTTTTTAATTACTAAACTTCAATTAGATTATTATTATTAATTAATTATTTTTTTAATTAAATAATTTTAATAAATTGAAATTTATTATTACTTTACTTCAATTATTATTATAACTAATTACTAAACTTCAATTAGATTATTATATTATTTTTTAATTACTAAACTTCAATTAGATTATTATATTATATTATTTTTTAATTACTAAACTTCAATTAGATTATTATTATTAATTAATTATTTTTTTAATTAAATAATTTTAATAAATTGAAATTTATTATTACTTTACTTCAATTATTATTATAACTAATTACTAAACTTCAATTAGATTATTATTTAAATAATTTATATATATATAAATATATATAAATATATTATAATTAATTTAATTAATAAATATATATTTTCTACTATTATAATTAATTTAATTAATTGGAATAATTTCGGATCTCTACTGGACCTTTCAGTAGGATTTGAATCCAGACCATCTATCAGAGAAAAAAGAACGATTGGCTCTGTATCAATGGAATCTCATCATCCATACATAACGAATTGGTGTGGTATATTCGATAAAATATATATGAACAATAAAAAAACTAGTAGTCTTATTGAGACTAGAACTCATAGGGAAGAAAATATATTTATGAATGGAATAAAATATGCAGTATTTACAGACAAAAGTATTCGGTTATTGGGGAAAAATCAATATACTTTTAATGTCGAATCGGGATCAACTAGAACAGAAATAAAGCAATGGGTCGAACTCTTCTTTGGTGTCAAGGTAATAGCTATGAATAGTCATAGACTCCCGATAAAGGGTAGAAGAGTGCGATCTATTAAGGGCCATACAATGCATTACAAACGTATGATCATTACGCTTCAACCGGGTTATTCTATTCCACCTCTTAGAAAGAAAAGAACTTAAATTAAAAAACACTAAATAGCATGGCGATACATTTATACAAAACTTCTATCCCGAGCACACGCAATGAAGCCGTAGACAGTCAAGTGAAATCCAATTCACGAAATCGTTTGATTTATGGAAAGCGTCGTTGTAGTAAAGGACGAAATGCCAGAGGAATCATTACCGCAGGGCATCGAGGGGGAGGTCATAAGCGTCTATACCGGAAAATAGATTTTCGACGGAATGACAAAGACATATATGGTAGAATTGTAACTATAGAATACGACCCTAATAGAAATGCATACA